TTAAAGAAGAAAAGAAACTAATAGAAGTCGAAGACGAGGAATGGTAGTGAATAGAGAGAAAGATTCTTCTGATTTTCTTGTTCCTGAAAATATTCTATCTATCTCCTAGACGCCGTAGAGAATTGAGAATTTTCATGTCTTTCAATTCTCGTACTCGTAATTGGAAAGTTACGGAAGGAGATCCATCATTTTGCAATGAAAACAACATAAAAAACTCTGGACAATTTCGAAATCAGGCCAAGCGTCTTAATACATATGCAAAAAAATTCATTATTGGCCCACCATTGATTAGAAGATTTAGCTTGTATGAATCGCTATTGGTTTGATACGAATAATGGCAGTCGTTTCAGTATGTTAAGGATACAGATGTATCCACAATTCATTTAGAGTTACTTAATAGCCTATTTCTTATACCATATCTCTATCCCGTGAAATTCTCGAGCCGAAAGATGGATGCATATGCTGTGTTTCATTTTGCTAAACGATATCAATTAAATGGTGTATCAATTCCATAAATTGGATATAGCAATAAATAAATCAGCAAAATTCTTTTATTTTAGATAGAAGAAACATTTCTTCTATCTAAAATAAAAGAATGTACCCTTCTATCCAAATCCAATTTGCATCGATAAAATAAATCCAAATTCCAGTAGTAGATGAATAATTGCAAATTTTTGTGTGTACGAGATTAGAATAACTTCAAAATAACTGACATAATTTTGTATTTTTCCTGATCAGAAAAATACAAGAAAAAGAAAGGAGGTAGAAAAATTTTTGGATTTATGGTTAAAGAAGAAAAAGAAGAAAACAGGGGTTCTGTTGAATTTCAAGTATTCAGTTTCACCAATAAGATACGGAGACTTGCTTCACATTTGGAATTACACAAAAAAGATTTTTCATCGGAAAGAGGTCTACGAAGACTTTTGGGAAAACGTCAACGTTTGCTAGCTTATTTGGCAAAGAAAAATAGAGTACGTTATAAGAAATTAATCAGTCAGTTGGATATTAGGGAGAAGTAATTTAATCGTTCGAATTTTTTTCTTATTTTATTAGTAGTCTTATAGTAGTCTTAGATTTTTCATTTTGATGAGCCTCGTTTTGAGGAATTCATGGAATAATCCATTTTCATGGAATAATGAATTAAGGAAGAAAGGATATGAGTCTACCGCTTACAAGAAAAGATCTCATGATAGTCAATATGGGCCCTCACCACCCATCAATGCATGGTGTTCTTCGACTGATCGTTACTCTCGATGGTGAAGATGTTATTGATTGTGAACCCATATTAGGGTATTTACACAGAGGAATGGAAAAAATCGCGGAAAACCGAACTATTATACAATACTTACCTTAGGAGGGAGATAGAAAGAGAGAGATGGTAGAAAAGGGAGAGAGATGGTAGAAGGAGATAGGAAGGGGAATAAGGGGCTCTTTAGGCAGGAGACAGGGGAATTCCTTAAGTTAAGAAAGAAAAAAGAATAAGAACACGGATACATAACATAAAAAAAAGAATAAATAAGACGATATTCGCCCTCCCCCTACATATTTAATTTCTTCTCCTATACAAAAACCAGCAAGACCTACCCCATTGGTAATTCCATCAATGACACCCTTATCGAAAAACTGCGTTAGTTCGGTTAATCCTCTTATACCCAGGGTAAAGACCCTAGTATAGAAAATATCTATATAACCACGATTATATGACCAACTGTATATCTTTTTTTTTACTTGATCCAAAAAAGACTTTTTCGGACTCTCTTTTACAAGGGAATTTTTTAAATATAAATTCTGAAAAAAAGAATAAGCAGATCCATAGAAGATATATGCTATGAATAGACCAAACATAGCTAGACTTACAGAAGAAATTGCATTAGTGATAAATTCATATGAATTTATGGAAGAATTAGAACTTTCCTGGAAAAAGCTTATTGAGGGAGTTAACCACTTTGATAATATGGTTAACTCCGCTATTCCATTATCCATTACTCCATTATCAAAATGGATTCCTATGGATCCAATGAACAAAGTAAAAAGCAGTAATATAAAAAGAGGGAATAGCATAGTATTTCCCGTTTCATGAGGATAGACAAAAGGGTTTTTAACCCCAAAGGAAGTACTAAAGGACCCTATCCTATTTCTTGTATTACCATGAATTTTGGATATATTTTGTGAAAAAAAAGAAACTCCACTCTTCGTTGTTGATAAAATGAAATCTCTATTCACTCCTTTGGGTATCCTTTTTCCCCATAAGGATATTGAATACAACGAGCCCTCTTTAGTGCTACTGTAATTTTGAAAATGAACACGCAGGTACCCATCAAAAGTAAGTAAATATATCCGAAACATATAAAACGCAGTTAATCCTGCAGTAAAAGAGGCTATTATTCCAAAAAAGGGTGAATACAACCAACTATTACTAAGGATTTCATCTTTGGACCAGAAGCAAGCAAGAGGTGGAATACCACAAAGAGAAAGCGTACCCCATAAAAAAGTCGTTCTTGTAATTGGAACGTATTTTCTTAAACCACCCATAAGAACCATATTCTGACTTTTATCTGGTGAATATCCAACAAGAGGTTCCATTGAATGAATAACGGATCCGGATCCCAAGAACAATAAAGCTTTCGAATAAGCATGAGTGATCAAATGGAATAAAGCAGCTTGATAAGAACCTATACCTAGAGCTAACATCATATAACCCAATTGAGACATTGTAGAATAGGCTAAGCTTCTTTTAATATCTCTCTGAGCAAGAGCTAAAGTAGCTCCTAAGAAGAGTGTTATTGTACCTACTAAAGAAATGAAACTCATTATTAAAGGTAGGGATATGAAAAGAGGAAGAAGTCGAGCTAGAAGAAAAATCCCCGCAGCAACCATAGTTGCTGCGTGTATAAGAGCCGAAATGGGAGTGGGTCCTTCCATAGCATCGGGTAACCATACGTGAAGAGGGAATTGTGCAGATTTTGCAACTGCACCAAGGAATAATAAAAAAGCACACAAAGTAGTAAGTAAGGAATTAATCCCATTATTAGGAATCCAGTTATTAGCTATTTTGAACAAATCCCGAAACTCTAAACTACCTGTTATCCAAAAAAAACCTAAAATTCCTAATAACAGACCAAAATCCCCTACACGATTAGTTACAAAAGCTTTTTGACAAGCACTCGCTGCAATTGGCCGTGTAAACCAAAAGCCTATCAATAAATAGGAACACATTCCCACAAGTTCCCAAAAAAAATAAATTTGTATCAAATTGGAACTAGTAACCAATCCCAACATGGAAGTATTGAAAAAACTTATATAAACAAAAAATCTCAAATATCCTTCATCGTGAGACATATAATCGTCACTATAAATAAGAACGAGGATTCCTACTGTAGTAATTAGTATTAACATAATAGAAGTAAGCGGGTCGATCAAGTATCCAAATTCTAAGGAAAAATCATTATTGACGGTCCAAGACCATAGATATTGATAGATAGAACTTCCATTTATTTGTTGAATAGATAGGTGAACTGAGAATACCATAGCTATACTTAAGAGTAAAACACTAGGAAAAGCCCATATGCGACGAAGATTTTTTGTTGCTGTCGGAATAAGAATAAGTCCAAACCCCATTGACATAATAACTGGAAGTGGGAGAAGAGGGATTACCCATGCATATTGATATGTATGTTCCATAAGAAAAGAAATGGAAATTTTTACTTCAATTTTTTTAGAAAATAAAATTGTTTCCGATTCACCAAACCAATTCTTATCTCTTTCTGAAGGAATAAAAAAAAAAAGAATAAGACAAAATACTGGAATTCTTCATTTTTCCAAATTTCTCTCATTGAAATAATCAAAAATGAAGAATGGGTTTACTTGGTTAAATTCAAAAAGTTAATCAAATAACTTTGTTACTTAGTTATTATCTAAAGAAGGATATTTATTAAAATATAAAAAAGGATTGAATCATTTTACTTTCTATTCATTTTTTTATTCATTTTTGTATTTCTTTCTATTACAATGAAGATGAAGCAACTCTCATGTTTCGTAACTGATTGATTGAATTCCAATGAAAACCTATGTTTATAGGAAATTCTCGAATATTCCTTACTTCATATAGAACTGAAATCCTAATGACTAGAATTACCTAAGTTTTAGAATGTCTTGTTTAAGAGACTAACTATTTTTTTTTGTTTTGATTGGAATTCAATTATGGAATACCATTCTGAACTTAATTAACTATTTGAATTTTCCCTTCCTTTTATCCCCCCATCTTATATGGGGGATAGACCCCCGTACCATATATCTATATATGAAGTATACTTGATATATAAATTGATTTAAATAGAAAACCTTTGTATATATTCTATATTATTAAAACAAAATCCAAAATATATATGAAAAATATGCTAAATGAAAAATATGCTAAAAAATTCTTGTCTTATCCGCATTAGAGAAAATGAAATAAAAAAGAATTCAGAATTTCAGTTCAGTATCTAAGTATAAATACTAAGAAAAAGCAGAAAGAAGGATTGATTTGCGGCAATAGATGTCTTTCACATACAACTAGAAAAAAGTAATCTCCTTTTTAAATGGCAGTTCCAAAAAAACGTACTTCGATGTCAAAAAAGCGTATTCGTAAAAATCTTTGGAAGAAAAAGACTTATTTTTCCATAGTACAATCTTATTCTTTAGCAAAATCAAGATCATTTTCCAGCGGCAGCGAGCATCCAAAACCAAAGGGTTTTTCTGGGCAACAAACAAATAATCTGGTTTTGGAATAATTTGAATTGACCTATCCAAAAGAAATTCCAATTATTTAATATGAATAATTCGGATTAATTAATGAATGTACTTTTATGTGTCGAATTCCTCGGTACAATATTCTTAGAACTAACCCCTCTGATATATAGAACAAAAGTTTTTGCTATACTGTGTCCTAAGTATTCTTTTCCTATCAACGAACTTTTCATAATAGAATCCTCATATTTTATTATGAGGATTCTATTATGAAAAGTAGAGTATTCTTGCAATAGGACTTACACCTTCTACCTATCTTATCCAAAATCCACAAATAAATTGGTTTAGGCTTGGTAAATCGTATTAATAAGAGAATAAAGGCTTTCATTCTAGAAATTTTGCTAAAATCCAAAATTCTTTGTATTTAATGATGAAATTCTAGAAATTCTAATGGATAGATAGAAAAGGTTTTTTGGATTTTGTCCATTGCATTGAAAGATTTGAAATAATTTCAATGAGAAACTAATTAGAAAAAATTAGTTCTATATTGCAACTGAGAAAAAACAGTTCCAACTCTTTCAAGCTTTGTTTCTATTGAGCAAAGCAAGAGTTTTTTGTTAAAAAAATCCGCAATGATACTACCAAACGAAGTCTATTTTAATGAAGATTCTAATGTTCCTAAATTCTAGGGACTCTCCCAATCTCGACGATTTGCCAGAGAATAACTATTATTCTTTTAAGTTCTCTATTATTTCAAGTTAGCCGCCATGGTGAAATTGGTAGACACGCTGCTCTTAGGAAGCAGTGCTCAAGCATCTCGGTTCGAGTCCGAGTGGCGGCATTCTCGAAAAAGAATACAATAGATTAGAAAATGGATTCAATTCGAAATTTCCAATTTTGTAATGGGACCTTCTCCTTATGCTATTTGCAACTTTAGAACATATACTAACTCATATCTCTTTCTCAACTATTTCAATTGTGATTACGATTCATTTGATAACCTTATTAGTTCGTGAACTTGGGGGATTACATGATTCGTCAGAAAAAGGAATGATAGCAACTTTTTTATCTATAACAGGATTCTTAGTTTCTCGTTGGGCTTCTTCGGGACATTTTCCATTAAGTAATTTATATGAGTCATTGATCTTCCTTTCATGGGCTCTGTATATTCTTCATACGATTCCTAAGATACAGAACTCTAAAAATGATTTAAGCACAATAACTACGCCAAGTACTATTTTAACGCAAGGCTTTGCCACGTCGGGTCTTTTAACTGAAATGCATCAATCCACAATACTAGTACCTGCTCTACAATCTCAGTGGTTAATGATGCATGTCAGTATGATGTTACTAAGCTATGCAACTCTTTTGTGCGGATCCTTATTATCCGCCGCTCTTCTAATCATTAAATTTCGAAAGAATTTCGATTTCTTTTCTAAAAAGAAAAAAAATGTTTTACTTAAAACATTTTTCTTTAGTGAGTTTAGTGAGATTGAATATTTCTATGCAAAAAGAAGTGCTTTAAAAAACACCTCTTTTCCTTCATTTTCAAATTATTACAAATATCAATTAACTGAGCGTTTGGATTCTTGGAGTTATCGTGTCATTAGCCTAGGGTTTACCCTTTTAACCATAGGTATTCTTTGTGGAGCAGTATGGGCTAATGAGGCGTGGGGATCCTATTGGAATTGGGATCCTAAGGAAACTTGGGCATTTATTACTTGGACCATATTCGCAATTTATTTACATAGTAGAACAAATCCAAATTGGAAGGGTACGAATTCCGCACTTGTAGCTTCAATAGGATTTCTTATAATTTGGATCTGCTATTTTGGTATCAATCTATTAGGAATAGGTTTACATAGTTATGGTTCATTTACATTACCATCTAAATGATTACATAACATAAAACCTTCATGAAATGAAAGTTTTTCCATTTTTGTTTGATTTGAGAACCCCTTGAACGCCTTCTCAAAGGGTTCTCAAAAATTCGAGATATATCTAATTAGACTTAGACTTTTTTACTTTTTTCTGAATTATTTGGTTTTTCCACTATGGAATATAGAGTATAGAGCGGACTAGTTAAAAAAAAAATCCTATTTAGGATAATAATTGGATAAGAGAGCCTCTACCCTGTCAACGGATAGCGAGAGAACAAAATCTGGATAAATACCAATTCCTATTACTGGTAAAAAGATACAGATTAAAAGAAAGAGTTCTCGCGGTCCAGAATCCACAAAATTTGCGTTTGGAACATGAAATAGCTTGTATCCATAGAACATCTGGCGTAACATAGATAATAAATAAATAGGAGTTAATATCATTCCAATTGCCATTACAAAAGTAATTAGCATTTTTGGCATTAACAGAAATTTGGGACTAGTAATTAGTCCAAAAAATACTACTAATTCTGCAACAAAACCGCTCATTCCTGGTAAGGCAAGAGAAGCCATTGAAAAGCTACTAAACATGGTAAAAATTTTCGGCATTGGGATAGATATCCCCCCCAGTTCTTCGAGATAAACAAGACGCATTCTATCACAAGCCGTTCCCGCCAAGAAAAAAAGTGTAGCACCAATAAATCCATGGGATAGTATTTGTAAAATAGCTCCATTGAGTCCAATGTTGGTTATGGAACCAATTCCTATAATTATGAAACCCATGTGAGATACGGAGGAATAGGCTATTCTTTTTTTGAAATTTCGTTGACCAAGAGAAGTTGAAGCTGCATAGATTATTTGCATCGCTCCTATTATTACCAACCAGGGGGAAAATAGATAATGAGCATGAGGTAACAATTCCATATTGATCCGAATCAATCCGTATGCTCCCATCTTTAATAGGATTCCCGCTAAAAGCATACATGTACTGTAATGCGCTTCCCCATGGGTATCTGGTAACCACGTATGTAGGGGTATAATTGGCAATTTGACAGCATAAGCAATAAGGAAGCCCAAATAAAATAGTATTTCCAATGTTGCAGGGTATGATCGATTAATTAATCTTTCCAAATCTAATCTTGGTTCGTTGGAACCATATAAGCCCATACCTAGAACTCCGATTAAGAAAAAAATGGAACCGCCTGCAGTATACAAAATAAACTTTGTAGCTGAATACAGACGCCTCTTTCCCCCCCACATGGATAAAAGTAAGTAAACAGGAATTAATTCTAACTCCCACATGATAAAAAAAAGTAAAAGGTCTCGCGAAGAAAATAATCCTATTTGACCACTATACATTGCTAGCATCAGGAAATAGAATAATCGCGAATTCCGGGTAACCGGCCAAGCTGCTAAAGTAGCTAAAGTAGTGATAAATCCTGTCAATAAAATAGATCCTAATGAAAGTCCATCGATTCCCAATCTCCAGTGGAAATCAAAGACATCTATCCATTTAGAATCCTCCTTTAATTGGATTAAGGGATCCTCCAATTGGAAATGATAACAGAATGCATAAGTCATTAGAAGGAATTCTAATAAACAAATAGATATAGTATACCACCTAACGATTTTGTTTCCCCTATGAGGTAAAAAGAAAATTAATGAACCTGCAAATATCGGCAAAACAACAAGTATTGTTAACCAAGGAAAATAACTCATGATAAAGTGATAAAGACAAGATACGTTTTAACCAGAAAAGCCCGTGCTCGCTTATTTCGAGCACAGGCTTCTTCGGTAAAGAGGAATCAGACGATTCAAGTGGAGTTTTTTGTAACGTATCAATAAGATAGAGCCATGCTGCGGGTTGTTTCAGGCCCTAAATAAACGCGGACACTTAAAAAATCTGTTGGGCAGGCAGATTCGCATCTCTTACAACCCACACAATCTTCGGTTCTCGGGGCAGAAGCAATTTGCTTGGCTTTACACCCATCCCAGGGTATCATTTCTAATACATCTGTTGGACAAGCTCGTACACATTGAGTGCATCCTATACATGTATCATAAATTTTTACGGAATGTGACATTGGATCTATAAATTTTCCTTTTCAACATAAAAATTTTCGATCTGGTAAAAATGAAATTAGTACTATATGAGTCATATGTATTGTAGGCACCAGACGAAGCAATGGTTTATCCAAACTTCAACAAATAAATAATGCAATATATTTCTTAATCCGTTTGTGAGAAAGCGTGAAAAGAGCCAAGAGACTTGAATTTTGGTCTTCAACAATCATAATTATACGAATTGTACATACGAATTCGAACTAGCCAATAAATTGGCTATCGTCTTTTCAATATAAATTATTGCAATATTCAAATTGCAATATCAATGAATTGCAAAAATTCAATAAGTAAAAAAGAATACTATACAATAACCTACTCAAAAAATAGATATTCTAAAATAATAAAATAATAAGAAAATAGTATTCGATTTCTATTCATCTTAATATTTGAATTTTATATTATCATTATATGTGCGCCTTTGTTTATTTGTTTAGAGGATTCTATGTCTAATTATTCAAAAGTCTAATTATTCAAAAAATTAGATTGATTGATACGAGTTGATTTCCTGTTACGATGGATGGAAGAAAGAATGGATAGTCCAATAGCTGCTTCAGCAGCCGCAAGGGCTATAACAAAAATTGCGAAAATGTCTCCTTTTAATTGGCGACTATCAAATAGATCAGAAAATGTTACGAGATTTAGATTAATTGAATTCAGTATAAGTTCAAGACATATTAGAGCTCTAACCATGTTTCGGCTTGTGATCAATCCATAGATACCAATCGAAAATAAATAGACACTCAAAAAAAGTACATGCTCAAACATCATTAACTAACTCCTTATCAATCTCGATTCATTTCAATATGAGGACAAGAATTGAACCGATTCAATTAATTAGAATAGAACAATTACACAACAAAAGAGAAGAGAAGGTATTTGTTGGCAGTAGATGGGTTTTACTAAATCAAAATTGTGATTCTTTAGTTATTTATTTTAGTTACTTATTTTAGATTTGAAATTCTAAGAATTTTGACTCATTCTAAGTATTTCTTATTGCCGAGCCATAGTAATTGCACCTATTAAAGAAACTAGAAGAATTATAGAAATGAGTTCAAACGGAAGATAAAAATCAGTTGCTAAATGAATCCCAATTTGTTGAACGTTATTTATGAGACCCTGTTCTACTATTTGGTTTGATCTTGTAGTCCAAAGAATTCCATACCATGACGTATCTGGGATAGTAGTCATTAGTGAAAAAAGAATAGTTATACAAACGAGTGAAGTGAACCCATCTCCAATAGTCCAATAATTCTTATTTTTAGACCATTCTGAGCCATCTATGAACATTACGGCAAATATGATCAAGACATTTATGGCTCCCACATAAATAAGAAGTTGTGCGACAGCTACAAAGTAGGAATTCAATAAAATATAGAATAAGGATATACAAATAAGAACTAATCCCAGCGAAAAGGCAGAATAAATTGGGTTGGTAAGTAATACTACTCCTATGCCCCCTAGTAGAAGAAAAAATTCCCCAAATAGCACAAGAATCTCATGTATTGGTCCAGGTAAATCCATTATGGATAAGAATAAATTAATAGTATAAAATTTTTCATGAACTGACTAAAACTAAAAGATTCAAGGAAGGAAAAAGGGATTAGGATATTTTTTGTATATAAGTTGTATAGTTAGAAATCACATCACGAAAATCTACTCTCATTTTAAATCAGGAATAATTTGCAATAAGCAGTAGTTATTCGTTTTTCTTTATAGTTAGTAAAGAACTATTGGATTTTTCTAACAAAAAAGAAAAATCCTAGTAATTAGTAATCGTTCTTGAATTCAAAGATTTTTCTTCGTCTATTTTACTTTGAGTCGAATTCCTAATTGTTTGAATTGTGTAATCTCCCATTATGGAGATTGGTAACCGACTCAAAGCAATTTGATTGTAATTCAATTCATGACGATCATAAGTAGAAAGTTCATATTCTTCAGTCATTGATAAACAGCTTGTCGGACAGTACTCAACACAATTACCACAAAATATACAAACTCCAAAATCAATACTATAATTAAGCAATTGTTTCCTTTTAATATCCTTTTCAAATCTCCAATCCACAAGGGGTAGATCTATCGGGCATACGCGAACACATACTTCACAAGCAATACATTTATCAAATTCAAAGTGGATTCGCCCCCGGAAACGCTCCGATGTAATTGATTTTTCATAAGGGTAGTGAATCGTTATAGGTAAACGATTTGTGTGGGATAAGGTAATTATGAAACTTTGACCAATGTACCTTGCAGCGCGTATTGTTTGTTGACCATAACTCATGAACCCAGTTACCATAGGGAACATATTATAAATATCTATGAAAAAGGTATGTTTCTTTCTCTTGTTTGAGAGAATTTTTGTGTTGAAAATATTCTTATTATTATTGTATTATCTTATTTATAGTGAAACAAGTTGGGAAGAAGTTGTTAATAAGAGATTGCCCAGGGAAATAGGTAAAAGAAATTTCCATCCAAGATTTAATAACTGATCCATTCTCATCCTGGGTAAAGTCCATCTTATTGTGATAGAAATGAAGAGAAATAAATAAGCTTTAGTTAATGTAATAAAGATACCCATTGTCATTTCCAAAATTCCAACCATTTTATTCATTTGGAAAAATCCAAAAAAGGATATATAGGGAATAGATAAATTCCACCCGCCTAAGTAGAGAACTGTTACAAATAAAGAGGAAACTAATAAATTTAGGTAAGAAACAAGATAAAATAAACCATATTTGATACCGGAATATTCGGTTTGATAACCTGCTACTAATTCTTCCTCTGCTTCTGGTAAATCAAAGGGTAATCTTTCACATTCTGCCAAAGAAGAAATTAGAAAAACCAGAAAACCTATAGGCTGACGCCAAAGATTCCATCCAAAAAAACCATATTTTGACTGTGCTTCAACTATATCAACTGTACTTGAACTGTTAGATAATCATAGTCGATGATAACATCACAGTTCCCACCGCTATTCCAAAACCGTACATGAAACCTTAGCTTCATACGGCTTCTCTATGATCAGAAAAAAGGAAAGGGTTGTTTCATTTCGGTATTATCCCCCTGGGCATAGATAGAATTAGGTAAGATAAAATCGATTGGAAAGTCCTAAATTAGACCAAAGGAATTCCGTCTGCTAGAATAAGAAAAAGCGCTTCCGAATTGATCTCGTCCTTTATAATATAATGAGAATTTTTCTTTGTTCAGCAATAACTTAATCTTGGAATAAAACACTCGTTATAGCAATTAATAAATGAAAAGAATTGGGCATTAGTTCATGAGGAATTCTGTATTAATATGAATAGAGGAAGGAAAGAATAAATAAAGATCTTTTTTTGTATTGCATTCCATATCTTTTGTCCTATTCTTCTTTCCCCCGGGAGGGGTACTTAAAAAGAAAAAAGGAATAAAGGGTTAATTCGTTCTTGATAGCCATTTCCTTAACAAGTGAATGGGAACATACTCTGGATCGGAATCCGAAGAAAGTACTACTTGATCATTTCTACCAATTTCAAGTCCTTATTATGATTCCTTTTATGAGGAAAAATCTCTAATGCCTTAGATTTCCTCATTACTAATCCTTTATGTACTTTAGTGTTCCTAACCCCTCACTAACTTTTGATGGATTCCTCTTATGATTATAAGTTATAGTAATAACTAGGATAATGGAATTCCATATCGCGAATCCTTTATTCTTGCCCGCTTCAAGATATGATGACTAATCAAAAAATCTCAACCTTGGGGTAAAGAGTTTACACTGCTTATGTTTACTTCAACTTTTTTCTTGTACGTAGGAAATGAGATTTTTTCTTTTTACTACAAATTAATAAGCTGTTTTGTTTCACTCATATAGCTATCTAGTTTAACTTACCAACCCGAATATAGAATAAGAAAAGGAAGATAAATATTCAATGGATTTTAGAGGAAAAAGATCCTATTTTAACGAATCACACGTAGAGATATTGCTAGCACACAAAAAGTTAATGGTATTTCATAACTAATAGATTGAGCAGCAGCTCGTAGACCGCCTAAAAAAGAATATTTATTATTTGAGCTATATCCTGCCATAAGAAGACCAATAGGAGCAATACTTGAAATGGCAATCCATAAAAAAACACCAATACTAAGATCGGCTAAAACAAAACGATATCCTAAAGGGATAACTAAAAAACTTAATAAAATTGATATGACTGCTATAGAGGGTCCAATGCTAAATAAAGGAATATCTCCTCGGGATGGCAGGATATCCTCCTTAAAAAGGAGCTTAGTTCCATCGGCTATAGCTTGAAGCAGTCCCAGGGGGCCAGCATATTCAGGACCAATACGTTGTTGTATCGATGCGGATATTTCTCTTTCTAACCACACAATTACCAGTACTTCTATTGTGATTCCCAGTAGGAGGGTCAAAATAGGTAGAATCCATATCAGTCCATAGACTTCTTTTATTAATTCCGATTTCGAAAAAGAATTGATAGTTTCTACCTCTACCCTATCTATTATCATTTCAACGATCAACTTCCCCCATAATGATATCTATACTACCTAATATCGTCATGATATCAGCCAATTTCATTTTTTTAACTAGTTGAGGAAGAATTTGCAAATTAATAAAACCAGGTGGACGAATTTTCCATCTCCAGGGGAAAAGACTATCATCTCCTACCAGATAAATTCCTAATTCACCTTTTGGAGCTTCCACTCTTACATAAAGCTCTTGCTTTGACAATTCAAAATTGGGCGAAGGTTTTTTACCAAGAAATCGATATTCAAAATCATTCCATTCGGAATTCTTTGCTTTCTTAAAGCGTCGGACTTCTAAATTCTCATAAGGACCCCCAGGAATTTTCTCTACAGCCTGTTGAATAATTTTGATGGATTCCCTCATTTCACCCATTCGTACTAAATAGCGAGCTAATGAATCCCCTTCTTTTTGCCATTGGATTTTCCAATCAAATTGGTTGTAAGACTCATAAGGATCAACTTTACGAAGATCCCATTGTATTCCAGAAGCTCGTAACATCGGTCCCGATAAGCCCCAATTTACTGCTTCTTCTCCGCTAATAAAACCGACTCCTTCAACTCGTTCTATAAAAATGGGATTCTGTGTAATAAGTTGTTGATATTCAACAACTCCTCGTAAAAAATAATCACAGAAATCTAAACATTTATCGATCCATCCATAAGGTAGATCGGCGGCTACTCCTCCGATGCGAAAGTAATTATGCATCATTCGCATACCTGTAGCAGCTTCAAATAGATCGTATATCAATTCTCTCTCTCTAAAAATATAGAAAAAAGGAGTCTGTGCGCCGAGATCTGCCATAAAAGGTCCAAGCCATAACAAGTGAGAAGCTATACGGCTCAACTCTAACATAATTACCCTAATATAGCTGGCTCTTTGGGGTATTTGAATATTCTCCAAGAATTCTGGTGCATTTACCGTTATTGCTTCTGTAAACATAGTAGCTAAATAATCCCACCGTGTTACATAAGGTAAGTATTGTATAATAGTTCGGTTTTCCGCGATTTTTTCCATTCCTCTGTGTAAATACCCTAATATGGGTTCACAATCAATAACATCTTCACCATCGAGAGTAACGATCAGTCGAAGAACACCATGCATTGATGGGTGGTGAGGGCCCATATTGACTATCATGAGATCTTTTCTTGTAAGCGGTAGACTCATATCCTTTCTTCCTTAATTCATTATTCCATGAAAATGGATTATTCCATGAATTCCTCAAAACGAGGCTCATCAAAATGAAAAATCTAAGACTACTATAAGACTACTAATAAAATAAGAAAAAAATTCGAACGATTAAATTACTTCTCCCTAATATCCAACTGACTGATTAATTTCTTATAACGTACTCTATTTTTCTTTGCCAAATAAGCTAGCAAACGTTGACGTTTTCCCAAAAGTCTTCGTAGACCTCTTTCCGATGAAAAATCTTTTTTGTGTAATTCCAAATGTGAAGCAAGTCTCCGTATCTTATTGGTGAAACTGAATACTTGAAATTCAACAGAACCCCTGTTTTCTTCTTTTTCTTCTTTAACCATAAATCCAAAAATTTTTCTACCTCCTTTCTTTTTCTTGTATTTTTCTGATCAGGAAAAATACAAAATTATGTCAGTTATTTTGAAGTTATTCTAATCTCGTACACACAAAAATTTGCAATTATTCATCTACTACTGGAATTTGGATTTATTTTATCGATGCAAATTGGATTTGGATAGAAGGGTACATTCTTTTATTTTAGATAGAAGAAAT